TTTTGTACCCATTGAGCAAAGATCGGTTGTAATTGTATGGCGGTATCCGAAAACATATCTTGTGGACGACCTAAAGCACTCATGGTATCATTATGAATGTACAAACCAAAACTGTGAAAACCTAGAAATATACATACCCAGTTAAGGTGGGATATGATTGCATCGCGGTGTCTAAGGACGCGATCTAATAGATCGTTGTATCGAGTCGTTGGATCATAGTCTCTTACCATAAAAATGGCTGCATGTGCAGCAGCACCGACTATTAGAAATCCGCCAATCCACATGTGGTGTGTGAACAAGGAAAGTTGTGTACCATAGTCAGTAGCTAGGTATGGATAGGGGGGCATAGAGTACATATGATGAGCTACAACAATGGTTGTAGAGCCTAGCATAGCTAGGTTAAGAGATAATTGAGCATGCCATGACGTTGTTAGGATTTCATAGAGACCTTTATGGCCCTGTCCTGTAAATGGGCCTTTATGAGCCTCCAAAATATCTTTCAGGCCATGACCAATACCCCAGTTGGTCCTATACATATGACCTGCGATCAGGAAAAGAATAGCAATAGCTAAATGATGGTGCGCAATATCGCTCAACCATAGACCGCCGGTTATTGGATCTAGCCCTCCGCGAAAACTAAGAAATTCTGCATATTTGGACCAATTCAAGGTGAAAAAGGGGGTTGCTCCTTCGGCAAAACTAGGATAAAGTTGAGCCAAAAGGTCGCGATTCAAGATAAATTCATGAGGAAGTGGTATCTCCTTAGGATCAACCCCAGCATCAAGAAATTGGTTAATCGGTAAAGATACATGGATTTGGTGCCCCGCCCAAGAAAGAGACCCAAGTCCTAATAACCCTGCTAAGTGATGATTCAACATGGATTCTACGTCTTGGAACCAGGCTAATTTGGGAGCGGCTTTGTGATAATGGAACCACCCAGCAAAAAGCATTAACGATGCAAAAATCAATGCACCGATTGCGGTACAATAGAGTTGTAATTCACTAGTTATTCCAGATGCTCGCCAAATCTGAAAAAAACCGGAGGTTATTTGGATTCCTCGGAAACCCCCGCCTACATCACCATTCAATATTTCTTGCCCTACGATTGGCCAAACTACCTGAGCACTGGGTCCAATGTGAGTAGGATCACTTAACCATGCTTCATAATTGGAAAAACGGGCACCATGGAAGTACATGCCACTCAACCAAAGAAAGATAATGGAAAGTTGACCGAAATGAGCACTAAAAACTTTTCGAGAGATCTCCTCCAAATCACCGGTATGACTATCGAAATCGTGAGCATCAGCATGTAGGTTCCAGATCCAAGTGGTAGTATCGGGGCCCTTAGCTATTGTTCTTGAGAAATGGCCGGGTCTGGCCCATTCCTCAAAAGATGTTTTTACAGGATCCCTATCCACAACAATTTTTACTTCTGGTTCCGGCGAACGAATAATCATTAAGTCCTCCTCTTTCCGGACAAGACATACAAAGAGACCCGCCAACTTTTTAGTGAACCTTTGAAAGATAGATATTATGATTAGTCCTTTTCTTTACTATCTACCGTCCTTCTATTTTTTTTAGTTATTCACTGGAGCAATTATATATTGAAGTCAATCTGAGGCAAGTGTTCGGATCTATTATGACATAAGGAATAGGCGCCTAACGGACATAGATTTTTTGTTGTTCGATTCCAAATTCCAAGATAACTCATTAGAATTAATGATAAGATGGTCCTGATATATTAGCAATATTAATATTGCCCCTTTTTATTCGCTTTATTACTTCTATTCTAGACCCTATGGTTTATCCTTATGAAATATAATCTAAAATAGAAGGCAGAGGAAAGAGATATAATGAAATTCTTGATTCGATCTTCCGACCTAATTTATTTGATTAATGGATTAACAACCAAACCCCATTTTATGAAAAAGGAGAGTGGTCTTATTCAAATTCAAAGCGCTTCGTAATCTTCAACCAGTTCTGTGCTTCAATATAATTTCCCGGAGTAAGCGCTATAGCTTGTTTCCAATACTCAGCAGCTTGATCAAACCAAGCTTCTGCAATTTCCGAATCACCCTGTAGAATGGCCTGTTCTCCCCGGTCGGAATAGGTAGTTCCTTCCCCTAGAACCGTACTTGAGAGTTTCCTACCTCATACGGCTCAGAAATTGCTATCTTAATCTTAATTTCCCTTGTCTTAACTGAATTCGATTTCTCAAAAATCGATCCAATTTCTTCTTGGGTTACGCAGAAGAAGTTAATTACCTAAGTTTCAAACCCTAATTTTGATCAAAAATCAGTTTGATCTTTTCTCCCACCTGCAGAAAAATGAAGCATAGATAGACCTATATCCTTCGTCCGAATTTTCTGAAAGGTAACTATCTCGTTTTCATATATGAAATTTCTATAGAATCCTTGAAAAAGACTTTTTCCCCATAAGCAAGAAAAAAGAACTTACTATCTTTGGGATCTGATACTACACCGCTGCTTAATCCCTTAGTGGATCGGCTCTATTACATAAGCGGATTCCTAAATTTTGCCCCATATCATGGGATAAGTAAGCAGTTTTTTTTAGTTGTATCGACCCAGTCGCTCACTAATTGATCTTTACGGTGCTTTCTCTATCAATTTGAGAATTTTATCCATAGAGTAGTATAGGCCATACTTTCTTTCTTCCTATTTTGATTCTCGTGAAGTGCCCTTTCTTCCTACAGCTGATAGGGCAAAATCGTTGTTTTGACGATCCCTATGTAGAAAGCCCTTTTTTTTCTAGTAAATACTAGAAAATTTGATCCTTTCTTTTTTTCTATAGTGGAGATAGTCGCACGTAATGACAGATCACGGCCATATTATTAAAAGCTTGTGGTAAGAAGGGGTTTCGTTCTAGTGCCCGGAAATAATATTCCAAAGCCTTTGTATGCTCTCCATTGCTTGTGTGTATAAGGCCTATGTTATAGAGTATATAACTTCGATCATAGGGATCAATTTCTAGTCGCGTAGCTTCATAATAATTCTGCAAAGCTTCCGCATAATTTCCTTCGGATTGAGCCAACATCCGTTACGGTCGTTCATTCTATTCAAAAAATCTCCGTTCCAAAACCGTACATGAGGTTTTCATCTCATACGGCTCCTCCCTTCTGTACATAGTACTAAGCGAAATAATCTAGAGAATCAAAATAGAATTAGTTCCATTTCATTATGGATCGAAAGGGGCTGGTATTTTTCCAAGAAATCTCTAGCCAACCTTCCCACAAGAGGTTTTTCTTAACACCAATGAATTCTATTAATGCTAGAAGAAAACGATAGCTCCAAGAATTTCTTTGTTCTCAACGCCTTCTATTTAGAGGAATTAGCCACTTCAACGATCTTTGATGGTTATAGGGGTATCCAAAGTACAAACTTGATGGCTGTTTGTTATCCCAACCATTTTTCCCAGCCCTGATACCAATCAGGAAAGGGCTAATTTATAACAAAGTTTTTCTCTTGTTGATTCCTATTTCTAGGTGTAGTGCTTTTATCCCCTATGCTACCTATTTAGTACTAATAGAGTAGAATTAGCCTGTAATACAGAACCTATCCTGTAGGTGTAACCTTTCGCTCAATACTAAAATCTATAATTGAAGCATCTGAGGCCGCGTCAATCGAGGATACACGACAGAAGGAATTGTTAGTTCACCTCACCTTCCTTAAGCGTGGGTTTCCTTTACTAATTTGGTTTTCTCTCCGCGAACCCCCGCTCTTTCTCGTAAGACTGGGGTGTAGGTATAGGTAGGGCTAAAAAAAAAAAAAGAGTCAAATCGCACCATCTCTATAATAAGTAAATGCCCTTTTTTCCCCTGAGGTTGTCGGAATTATTCGCAATAAAATATTGGCTACAATTGAGAAAGTCTTATCAATGAAATTTCCATTTATACGGGATCTAGGCATAATTCCCAACCCATTCTATCATTCTATACAGAATTCTTTGCATTCCTTCACAAAATAACATAAAAAAACAAATCCATTCAATTCTTATAAATCGATCCCTATGCTTCAAATGGATAAGAGAGGTATTTCCGCTCAGCTCAAATTATCTCTTTTTCCTTTCGTTTGGACAAAAAGAGATATAAAATATTTGACTAATATTGGATTTCATTCCACTTTCCTATTTCTCAACAACAACTTCTCTCCTCAACTATTTCGCATTTTCAAAGTCATTAATCGCCCCATACCCTATTTTAGATTTGATTGTATGGGGTAGGATACCTTATGCAAACAGAATTCTAAGGTTCCTTTATTATGGTATGGAATAAGAAGAATTCTTCCATTCTCTTTTTCTTTGGTTTGGCGAAAACCAAAACTAAAACTTTTCGAGGGAGCGGAATTCCTAGTAAAAAAATCCTGGACCCGTCCACTTAGATGAAAAGGAATTTTTCTATCTATATCTAATAGAACCGTGGAACCCTCGAGCGGTTGTGGTTGTACCTGTACTGCAGGTATAGGAAAACTCGCTATTCACTCAGTTTATTTTCCATAATAAGATTATGGAGGAGAGATGGCCGAGCGGTTCAAGGCGTAGCATTGGAACTGCTATGTAGACTTTTGTTTACCGAGGGTTCGAATCCCTCTCTTTCCGTTTTTCTTAATTCAGCAACGTTAATGATTACAATGTATCAAATCAAATAATAATTTATTCCAGCAACAATATCTTTCTTTAATAGTAACTCTCTATACCAAATTACTGTGGTATGTAAAATACACATAGAGGAAAGAACAAAAAACAAACAGGAATCCTAGGGTAGGGTTAATCCATTTCTGCTAGGTGAATGGGAAAATACGAATTACAAGCCTTAGGCCGATTTAGTTCGGGGGAGGGGGAAGAAAATTCTATGAACCTTTCCGTTTTTCCTTAAGTTCAAGTTTGGCGAGAGTAATATTCTACAACTAACAACTCATTTATTTTGAGACCGACCCACTTCCTATCTAGGATTTTTTTTACTAGTCCTTTATATTGCAATGTGTCAATCGTCAAATGCTTTGGCAATTTCCCCGGGTCGGATGAAGCAATAGAATTTTGAACCAGACGTTTTGACCTTTGGTTATCCTTCGTAGTAATAATATCTCGTGGTTTGCAACGAAAACTTGGTATATCGACTATACGACCATTAACTAAAATATGTCTATGGTTAACTAATTGCCGGGCCTCGGGAATGGTTGAAGCCATACCTAATCGAAAAAGGATATTATCCAAACGCATTTCAAGTAATTGTAGTAAAACCTGCCCTGTTGAACTTTTTGCTTTTCCAGCGATATGTACATATTTAAGTAATTGTCGTTCTGTCAGACCATAATGAAAACGCAATTTCTGTTTTTCTTGAAGGCGAATACGATATTGTTCTTTTTTCCCAGAATGGAATTTCTTTTTCAGATTACTTCCGGATTTAGGTGTTTTTCTAGTGAGTCCTGGTAAAGCTCCCAGACGGCGTATTTTTTTAAAACGAGGTCCTCGATAACGGGACATGAAGACTCCTTTTTTATTTTATTGAAATTTCATTTTACACAATTAATTTCATTGTATTTACATTACGGAATACATCGAAATTAAAACTGAATTAAAGTAAAGGATAAACAGAGTAAAACCTACAAAAGTACCACAAAAAAATGGAATTTCATCAACATCTGGATTTTTGTATATATATTATTTATATTCTTGTTTTGTATCCAGCAAAATTGTAAGGTAGAACGAAATAATAGATCCTGGATTCTCCATTTAATTCGGAGAAAAAGAGGTATTTTTGTTCATGGAACATTGATAGAAAAAAGCCGACTATCGGATTTGAACCGATGACCCTCGCATTACAAATGCGATGCTCTAACCTCTGAGCTAAGTGGGCTTACATAACAGAAATAGTGTAACAAATAGAAATATATATAGTATAGGAAATCCATAAAATGTCAGACCTTAATTATTAATCTTAGCTATTAACTAGTCCAAAATTGGAAGTTCTACTTAGAAAAAAAAAATACTAGAACTTCATAAAGTTAGATAGATTTTTTTGAACTTTCTTTTTTTCTCTAATTCGCAAATCTATTTTTCTAATAGAATAGAATCTATTCCAATTTCTATATTGAATTTGATTTTAGATATTTTGAATTTGATATGGTTCGGACGAATAATCTAATACATGGAAAAGAATAATAGATCTATGAAAGACATAATAAAGAGAACATGCGAATTTCTTGGTATTTTTAGTCCATCATTATAGACATTTTTGAGATATTTTGTTTTTTTTGTTATTTGTTAATAATTTAATGATTAATATTTCACTAAGGAGAACATAGAATCATAGCAAATGAAATTGCTAATTCTGATTAGCAAAGCAAAAAAAAAGAATGAATATCAAGCGTTATAGTATGATTTTGAATACCCTAAAAAAGTAACGCGGTAGGTCGGGGAGAGAAAAACCTTAGGATATATTGATTCGGATTGAATTGCAAATACATCAACGATAAAATCAATTCAATGCTGAATTGCAATAAGCGGAGTCTCTCAACTAGAGACGAACCGCTAGACTACATCGAGTAATGAATTCAACGATTCAAAAAAACTAACAGATGGAGGAAATTGGACAAGGAATCCTGGTCTCAAAGAAAAAGAAAGTGGGGATATGGCGAAATTGGTAGACGCTACGGACTTGATTGTATTGAGCCTTGGTATGGAAACCTGCTAAGTGGTAACTTCCAAATTCAGAGAAACCCTGGAATTAAAAAAGGGGCAATCCTGAGCCAAATCCTTGTTTTGAGAAAATAAGCGGTTCTCAAACTAGAATCCAAAGGAAAAGGATAGGTGCAGAGACTCAATGGAAGCTGTTCTAACGAATCGAGTTAATTACGTTGTGTTGGTAGTGGAACTCCTCACTAAATTAGCGAAAGAAGGGCTTTCGAAATCTAATACACACGTATAGATACCGGCATAGCAAACGATTAATCACAGAACTCATATCATAATATAGGTTCTTTAATTCTTTTTTAGAATGAAAATTAGGACTGATTATGAAATAGAAAATTCATAATTCTTTTAGAATTATTGTGAATCCATTCCAATCGAATATGAGTAATCAAATCCTTCAATTCATAGTTTTCGAAATCTTTTAAAAAGTGGATTGGATTAATCGGACGAGGATAAAGAGAGAGTCCCATTCTACATGTCAATACTGACAACAATGAAATTTTTAGTAAAAAGAAAATCCGTCGACTTTCTAAGTCGTGAGGGTTCAAGTCCCTCTATCCCCAAACCCTCTTTTATTCCCTAACTCTAGTTTTTATCCTGTTTTTTTAATAGAATAGGTTTAAGATTCATTCATTAGCTTTATCATTCTACTCTTTCACAAAGGAGTGCCAAGAGAACTCAATGGATCTTATGTTATTCATTGAATACATTTCTTTTTTATTATAGTATGGGCAAGGAATGTCGATTATTAACTCGATTTTTAAGTATTATTAAATAAGCTTTGTACAATGC